TAATTTTTTTTTTTTATTTTTGTATTATTTAACCAAAAAATATTGACTAACATTGAAACTTGGGGGGGTATTGGCTATCTCTTACAAAAATTGATAAAAGCTTAAAAATTGTTGATTTCAAAGGTTTTTTGTATAAATAGGGTAAATTGTGAGTTTTTTTGTATATAAAAAATTAATTTTTGTATGGTTTTACTAGTATTTTTAAAATAATTAACATTGAAGCGGTAAAATAATAAAGATATTTCATATTAAAAAAAAAGTTTTTTTTTCGTGGTTTTTAAAAAAAAATCAAAAATTTTTTTAGAAAAAAATTTTACGATTTGAGCATGTGAAATTTCTTTAACTCAATAATTAAATTTTTTATGGATATATATATAATACATGTTTAATATATCTATATATTATATCATATATAACTCCTACTCTCGTATAAAAAGAGTAGGAGTTATATATAATAATGTATATATATATATGTATTTAATTATATATGTATTAACAAAATAATTCAAGTACCTGTAAATTTTTATAAATTTCAACATTTATAATATTAAATATACTTTTATTAAATGATTTATTTTAACAAAAATCATTTTTTTACGGGCTCTTCATTTTTGAAGCTAAAAAAAAAATGAAGAGCCATAAATAAAACAATAACTGAATTGTTGTATTAATAAAATATTTGGTCTAAAAATTAATAATATTATCAGTATCTTGGGGGGTGTTAATTTAAATTTGTTGGTTATATAATATATTTTATTTTAGTATTAACAATTTCTTGTTTCTTTTATTTACATGTAAATTATTAGTGTTTATTTTTAAAAAGAATTATACAGTAAATATTATTAATTATGAAGGAAATTTCGATTTAGAAATTGAATTTAAGATAGACAAATTTTGTGCCAGCAGTTGCGGTTATACAATTTATCTGAAGGAATTATGGAAGTAGTATAAACTATAGTGAAATTTAGAATGTATTTAGTTAATTTTAAGGTAAAATTTTTAATTTTATTTATCATTTAAATTTAATTGTTTAGAAATTTGACAATAGGACCAGGATTAGATACCCTGTTACGCTTATGTAATTATTCTGGAGTAGTAAAAGTTAAGATCTATAAACTCAAAAAATTTGGCGGTATTTTATCTTATTAGAGGAACCTGTATATTAATTGATATTCCACAATTAAAATTTACTTTTATTAAAATACTTGTATACCGCTGTCATGAATATATTAAAAAATTAATTTTCTCTCTTCCGCCCGCTTTTTCGCTGATTTATGTTAGGTCAAGGTGCAGTATTTAAAAGATACTTATGGGTTACAGTATAAATTATGAATGGAGTTTCTTAATTTTTAGTTTATGAAAGAGGATTTAAAAGTAAAAATATAAATAAAAATTATATGAATAGAGATTCTGAAATATGTACACATTGCCCGTCACTCTTGCTTAAAGCAAGATAAGTCGTAACATAGTAGATGTACCGGAAGGTGTATCTGGAACTATAAGAGTAAATAGCTAATCAAGTATATTATTTACGCTAATATGATACCGAAAGGTTTTACTTTAATTAAATTGATAGTTTAATTTTAAAGTGGATTAATTGTTAATAATGAACTGTAAAGGGGGGAAATTTACAGTTCATTATTTAATAAGAAATTCATTATTGTACCTTTTGTATCAGGGTTGATTAAAATAAGACTTCAGAGTGCTTTCTCGAAGAAAAAAGATTTAAGTTAATTTTTTTATTTTGCGTTTCAAAGTATAATTAAAATTTAGCTTGGTTTCGAAAAGAATTTAGATTTTTTATATCTAGTTACTTTATTATTTAATTCAATTAATTTAATTTAAAGCATAAATTGTGTATATTAAAAATTTTTGGGGGGATAAACTTTCAATATATTTTATAGTAGGGGAGGACTATTTAGTATATTTGTTTAAAATTTTCAAATTTTTTAGTATGTAATAATTATTTAAATTTAATTAATGTTTTATAAGCAACTTTAAAGGGGGATTAAAGTTGTTTAAAATTTCAATTGAATTAAAATAATAATGATTAAATAAGTAGAATGCTAAAATAATAATTAAGAATTCGGCAAAAATAATTTTCGGCTGTTTATCAAAAACATTGCTGTAAGAAATATATTTTTGGTATAACCTGCTCTATGCTGATGTGAATAGCTGCAGTATTTTAACTGTACAAAGGTAGCATAATCATTAGTCTTTTAATTGGAGGCTTGTATGAATGGTTGAACGTAAGATTATCTTTTTTATTGTTGTGAAATTTTAATTTCATTTCTAAGTTAGAAAGCTTAGTTAATTAAAAGGGACGAGAAGACCCTGTAGAATTTTAAAATTTGGGTGAATTTAAATTTTTTGGTTGGGGTGACTAGAAATTTAACTTTTCTTTTTTTTTTACTGGTGGGTAAGTTTATGATCCTAATTTTTAGATAAAAAGATTTAATTACCTTAGGGATAACAGCATAATTTTTCTTAGAAGATCTTATTTATAGAAAAGATTATGACCTCGATGTTGAATTAAGATAGTGCTTAGACGGAGAAGTCTAAGGAATTAGTCTGTTCGACTTAAAATTTTACATGATTTGAGTTCAGACCGGTGTGAGCCAGGTTGGTTTCTATCTTTTTGGGTTGATTTTTATTTTAGTACGAAAGGATTAATTAATTCAATTTTTATTGTATTTATAGTGTTAGGAAATAGTTGTCTGGTCTACTTTGACAGACAAATGTGTTAAGTTTAGGATTTATTTATGTAATTTTACAAATAGAAATATTTGTGAATTGCATTTGTTGTATTTTAATACTTGTTTTTTCTCTTGTGAGAGTTGCGTTTTTAACTTTATTGGAGCGAAAAATTTTAGGGTATGTTCAGTTACGTAAAGGCCCTAATAAAGTAGGGGTTTTAGGACTATTTCAGCCCTTTTCAGATGCTATTAAGCTTTTTACTAAAGAGTTTTATTTTCCATTAAAATCTAATTTTTATCCTTATTGGCTAAGTCCTCTATTAATTTTAATACTCAGTATTACAGTTTGGCTTAGTTTTCCTTATTATTATTTGATTTTAAGTTGAAAATATAGTATTATGTTTATGTTTTCAGTTCTAAGCATGGGTGTTTATGGGGTTATGATTTGTGGGTGGTCTTCAAGTTCGTGTTATTCAACATTAGGAAGAATTCGAGTAATTGCCCAATCTATTTCTTATGAAGTAAGTTTTTTTTTATTAATTCTTTGTCTTATATATTTGATTGGAAGTGCTAGTTTAGCTGAATTTATTTATTTTCAATACAATGTTTGATTTATTATAGTTGTGTCGCCTGTATTTTTAATACTTTTTGTTTCTTTTTTAGCTGAATTAAATCGGACTCCTTTTGATTTTTCGGAGGGTGAATCTGAGCTTGTTTCTGGGTTTAATGTAGAGTATGGGGGTTCAGGGTTTGCTTTTATTTTTTTGGGAGAGTACCTGAGAATCCTGTTCGCTGGGTTGGTGTTGACTTTAGCTTTCATAGGGGGTTCTTGCTATTCTTTGTTGTTTTATATTAAATTGGTAGCTGTGGGGGGCGTCATCATTGTTGTTCGGGGAACGCTCCCTCGGTATCGGTATGATAAGTTAATAAATTTATGCTGGAAGGGGTACCTGGGGTTGGCTCTCAATTTAATTATTTTTTGCATTAGTATTTTGTACTAATGCAGAACCACGTAGTCGGTAAATTTAAGTAAAGCTATTGCCGGGCGACTTTTTCTACTTTCAAGGTAGGTATTTTTTATAAATTAAATAACTATTTAAAAATTAGGTCTCATATCTGTTGAGTTAGGGGGATTACAAGGAATATAAAAAAATATGTAATTGTGAGGACTTGACTGATAAGAATGTAAGGTTGTTCTACAGGTTTTATACCAATTCATGTAAGTATAATGGTGGTATTTACTCATATTCAAAAAAGATGTTGAGTGGCTGGGTAAAATTGGATTCCTTTAAAGTATGGAGGGTTAAATAAAGGCAGAATGGATAAAATTAAAATTGATGCTAATAGGGCCAAAACTCCCCCTAGTTTATTAGGGATTGCTCGAAGAATAGAATAAGCAAATAAGAAGTATCATTCTGGTTGAATATGAAGAGGAGTATTAAGGGGATTTGCAGGGATAAAGTTGTCGGGGTCATTTAAATAATAGGGGGTATATAAAATTAATACTATAGATAAAAAAATGAAGACACAGTAGCCTATTAAATCTTTAATTAAAAAATAAGGGTAAAATGGAATTTTATCGTTATTTAGTGGGGTTCCTATAGGGTTGGAAGATCCTGTTTCGTGTAAAAAAATTAAATGTAAAATTACTGCTCCGGATAAAATAAATGGTAATAAAAAGTGAAGGGCAAAAAATCGGGTTAAAGTAGGGTTATCTACAGCAAATCCTCCCCATAATCAAAGTACTAGTGTTTCTCCTATATACGGAACTGCAGATAATAAGTTAGTGATAACAGTTGCTCCTCAGAATGACATTTGTCCTCAAGGTAAAACATATCCTATAAACGCAGTTCCTATAGTTATAAATAGAATTATAATTCCTCTTAGTCAGGTCTTGGTAAGTTGGGCTGAATTGAAATATAAACCCCGGCCGATATGAAGATAAATAAAAATAAAGAAGAAAGAAGCCCCATTGGAGTGAATTACTCGGATTAGTCACCCATTATTTACATCACGACAAATATGAATTACACTTTCAAATGCAATGAAAATGTTTGCTGTGAAATGTATGGCTAGGAACAATCCTGAAGCAATCTGAATAATTAATATTAATCCTAGTAGGGATCCAAAGTTTCATAAAATATTAATACTTGAAGGAGTGGGGAGAGAAATTAAAGTACTATAGATGGGTTTGATTAATGCATTTTTTTTTGTTTTTATAGATAACATTAGTATTTCTTTCGCAAAGGTCCTTTGTTAGTAGAAGTTAAATTTACTATAATTATTAATGCAATAAGTAAGTAAATAAATATAAATATTGATGAAGGGAGGTTTAATGGTAAAAAGAGTTTTAGAAATTCAAAATTATATAATGATTTTAATTGTAAGGTATCATTGAATCTAAATAAATAAGATTGATTAAAGATAATGATAAAGGGGGTAATTAAGTAAAGTGGGATCTGTTTTGCATTAAATAATGCAAATTTACTGTTTGAACATACACTATTTACGTAAGTAAAAATAACTATTAATCCCCCTACTATTACTAGAAATAAAGATAAAGCAATTCATGATGAAGAAGTTAAAGTTCGTGTTACAAGACAGATTAAGACTGTTTGAACTAAAATAAATAACCCTAAAGTAAGAGGTTGATTTAATGAAATTATTACTGTAGAAAAAAAAATTATTGTTAATGACAATATTTTAATTATTTCAGTGAGTAGTTTAAGTGAAAATTCTAGTTTTGGAGACTAGGGATATAATTTTTCACTGATATTCAAAAATATAATTTATCTTTAGTTTACAAGACTAATATTTTACCTAAACTATTTGAACTTTGATAGTTTCTTTAACTTGTCTCTTTATGTTTTATTTCGGTTTAATTTTATTTTTTGGTTTTAGGAAACATATTTTGATGATACTGTTAAGACTTGAATTTATTTCTCTTGTTATATTAATAATAATTATTAATTTTTTGTCTATATTTTTATATGACACCAGAATTATTATTTATGTAATAATTGTCATAGTTTGTGAGGCTGTGTTAGGATTAGTTTTGATTACTTTAATGGTTCACACTCATGGGAGAGATTATTCTAAAGTAATTGCAGTATTAATATGTTAGAGATTATGCTGAGAGTTTTAACTATTGTGGTATTTAAAAATTGAGTACTAAGAATAAATTCTATAGTTTTGTATATTATGTACATTTTATTAAAAATTTACGATGGGGAGCAATATTCACTTAAAGTTTCATTAGTAATCCTTTCTTTACGGTTAACTACAATAATATTTATGTCGGTGGGTAAAAAGGCGAAACGTAGTGACTTAATGACTATTTTTTTAGCTATATTATTTAGTTTATGTCTAGTTTTTTATAGAGAAAGAATAATTTTTTTTTATTTAGGATTTGAAATGAGTGTTATCCCCATTGTTTTAATTATTTTTGGGTGAGGGTACCAGCCGGATCGTTTGGAAGCTGGGGTGTATATAATCTTGTATACTGTTGGGTTTTCACTTCCTTTACTTGTTGGTATTTTTTATTTAAAGTATATGGAAAGTTTAAATGGGTTTCTCATGTATTTAGCATTCATAATAGCGTTTTTAGTCAAATTGCCAATGGCGGGGTTTCATCTATGACTCCCTCGAGCTCATGTTGAAGCTCCTATGTTTGGGTCTATAGTTTTAGCAGGAGTAATATTAAAATTAGGAGGTTATGGAGTAATTAGGGTTTCTTTATATCTTGGGGATAGAATTTACTATTATTCATTTTATATTATTGTAATTAGAATTTTAGGAGGGGTAATTTTAAGAGGGGTGTGTTTTGTACAAAGAGACATAAAAATACTAGTTGCTTATTCTTCAGTAGTTCACATGAGCATTGTTTTATCAGGACTTTTAACATTGCGGGAAGTTGGGTTATACGGGGCTATTTATATAATAATTGGTCATGGGTTATGTTCTTCAGGTCTTTTTTGTGTTTTAGGGTTGACTTATAACCGTACTTTAACTCGTAGTATATATTTAAATAAGGGGGTTATAGTGGTTTTACCTTCCTGTAGACTATGGTGGTTCTTAAGTTGTTCAGGAAATCTATCTTTCCCCCCTTCATTAAATTTGGCTGGGGAAATTTGTTTATTAATTTCTATTTTGAGCTGAAGTAAAAGAATTTATGTAATTATGGCAGTTTTTGGTTTATTAAGTTCTATATACAGAATTTATTTATTTTCTTTTACTCAACAGGGACTTAATTTAAGGTATTTTTGTTTTAATTCTTTTTCTCTAAAGGAGTCATTGTTAATATTTTTACATTTAATTCCTTTAAATTTATTAATTTTAGATTTAAGTTTAATGGTTTATTGAAGTAGTTTAAGTAAAATATTGATTTGTGGAATCAAAGATTAATTATACTTCAATTTTGAAAATTTTTAGAAAGTTTAATTTTATTTCTTTTTTTATAATGGTAAGATCTTTAATAATTTTTTCACTTTCTCTTCTAAGTCAAAATTTAAATATTGCATGTCTTTATGAGGTTGAATTAATAAGTTTTCATTCTGTGGAGTTTAATTTTATTATCTATGTAGATTGAATATGCTTTCTTTTTATATTTGTTGTAATTTTTATTTCTTCATTAATCATACTTTATTCAAAAATTTACATAGGTGTGGAGTGCCATCGGTTCCTATGGGTCACCTTTATATTTATTTTTTTCATGTTATTTATGATTATAAGTCCGAGAGTTCTAGGAGTTTTATTAGGCTGGGATGGATTAGGGATTGTCTCATATTGTCTTGTTATTTATTATAAAAGAGTGGATTCTTTTAATTCTGGGTTTATTACTGCTGCCACAAATCGATTGGGGGATAGAATATTAATTTTATCAATTGTATGATTTAGAATGAGAAGAATGTTTATATGATGGGAAGTGGGGACAGGAATAGGTTTTTTTACACTTGCTTGTATAACTAAGAGTGCTCAGTCCCCTTTTAGTGCATGACTTCCTTCAGCTATAGCAGCCCCCACTCCAATTTCTTCATTAGTACATTCTTCAACATTAGTAACTGCGGGGGTTTATATAATAATTCGTTTTTATAATGCTCTAATTTTTAGTTTTTTAATAGAAATTCTTTTTATCATTTCTATAGTTACAATTTTTATTGCTGGTGTAAGAGCTTTAAAGGAATTTGATTTGAAACGTGTGGTAGCTTTATCCACATTAGGGCAGTTAGGGTTTATAGTATTAATCTTGTGTGTAGGGTTCCCTTATGTAGCTTTTTTTCATTTACTTATTCATGCTTTATTCAAAGCTTTACTTTTTATATGTGCAGGGGCAGTTATTCATAGAGGGGGGGGAGTTCAAGATTTACGTAAAATGGGGAGTACAGAAACTGATTGTTTCATTAAGGTTCCTTTTAATGTATCTGTTTTCAATCTTATAGGCCTTCCTTTTACTTCTGGGTTTTATTCAAAAGACTCTTTATTAGAATTAACTAATTGTAGATATGGAGGTATAGGAGCTGGAGTGCTATTAATAATAATGGCTATAATTACAGTAAGATATAGAACTCGTTTACTTTTATTTATGTCGTCTTTTTCAGGCTGGGTAGTGTGGCGAGAAACCTCATTGAATCTCAGGGTTAGAGTTTTAGGGCTGGGTATCGCAAATTTAATAGCTGGAAGCTTATTAAACTGGTTAACACAAGAGTTACAACTTATTTGTTTGTCTTTATGATTTAAAATAGCCCCTGTATTAATAATTTGTTTTGGGCTTATTTGACATGGAGTTTTTAGACCGAAAAGAGGGTTGTTATATATAGTAGTGAGATTATTTTATATAAGCAGATTGACAAAAATATTTAGATTTACAGGGCATTTTTTTTTTTTGGTTATAAAATTGTTGGATCAGGGCTGATTTGAGTCTCTTATAGCACTTATAAAATCTCAAAGAGCAGCTTTGTCATTTAGTACAAAAAAAATATTTATACTAGAAAATAAGTTTACGTTTTCAATTGGGGTGACTATTATCATAATTATAATTATTTTTTCAAATAGTTTAATGAGAACAAAATTTTGAAGAAGTTTAAGTAGTTTTAACTTTTGGATATAATCTTTTTTATAATGAAAATATAATGTTTGGTAATAAACTACAAAAGGGGGTGTCTAACAATGACTTGCTCTGAGATAGTTAGCAGCTTTCTCTAAGACTCCTTGAATAAGAATAAAAATTCAGTTTAATTATTAACAATAATTTGTCTCTTTTTGACTTTTATTCAAAATATGGAGATTCCTCTAATTTTAGGTCGAAACTAAATGTAAGTTGCTTACTTCTTTATTTTCAGATTAAATAATATTTATCTCCTAATTGCAATTTAAGTGTTTTAATTAAACTATAATCCTATTTTCATTCTATAGATCCTTCTTTTCATTCTATTATTAGACCTGTGATTAATACAAAAACTATGAAAAAAGAAAATAGGATTCAATGTGCTATTTTTATATTTGATTTAATTAAAGGTAAAGGTAAAATGAGAGTAATTTCGATATCAAAAATTAAAAACATTAGGCTTACCGAAAAAAAGTGAATTGAAAAAGATATTCGGGCATTCGAAAAAGGGTCGAACCCACATTCAAAGGGTGATTTTTTTTCACGGTCTAAAATTTTATGCAAATTTACTAAAGGGATTATTTTAATTAAAATTAATAGGGTTACATTAATTAATAAAATAAAGGTTAGGGTTATAATAATTATTTTATCTCTTGGATTTTTTAGGTGGAAACTAAATGTAATAGTTATACTAATAAAATGAATTATTTACCTCATCAGTATATTGATATATATAAGAATAATCACACTACATCTACAAAGTGTCAGTATCAGATTGATAATTCTATCCCTAGATGATGAGTTTTAGAGAAATGGATTTTTTGTAGTCGAAGGTATGAGTGTGCTAGGAATATAGTTCCGATTATTACATGAATCCCGTGAAATCCTGTTGTAACAAAAAATGTTCTTCCATATACAGAGTCACTAATACAAAAAGGAGAAGATTTATACTCATAAAGTTGGAGTAGCGAAAAATATATTCCTAATAAAATTGTAATAGCTAGGCTTTTCTTTGTTTGAGTGTAGTTGTTAGAGCATAATGATGAGTGAGTTCAATGTACTGAGATGCCTGATCTTAGTAAAATCAAAGTATTTATGAGAGGGATGTTTATTGGGTTGAAAGTTTCGATATTTAATGGGGGTCATGCTAATCCTATTTCATGGTTGGGAGATAAGCTGTGGTGGAATAATCTTCAGAAAAATCTAATGAAAAATAATACTTCAGATGTAATAAATAATATTATCCCATATTTTATTGATAGCGAGACATTTGAAGTATGAAATCCTTGGAAAGTTCTTTCACGTTGGATATCTCGTCATCAGATAAATATAATTCATGAAATTAATATTAAATTAATTGTTATAGGAACAACTGTTTTATTATTGAAAAATATAATTGAAGAAGAAGTGTAGTTTATAATTACAAAGGATACAATTAAAGGTCATGGGGAGGGGTCAACTAAATGGAATTGGTGATTTTTTTTCATTAAGAAATTTCTCTAGAGTATAAAGTAATAAGAACTGAGAATACATAAGATTGAATTAATGCTACTATTAGTTCAAACACTATGAATACAATTTGAATTGAAAGAATGATTATTCAAAATTTTCTATTAATGTTGAAAGTGCTACCTAGCAGTGCTATTAATAAGTGTCCAGCGATTAAGTTTGCCGTTAATCGCACTGCTAGGGCTATCGGTCGGATTAAATTTCTTGTTAATTCAATTATTACTATTAAAGGTATTAAAACTGAGGGAGTTCCTGTGGGAACTAGGTGGGCAAGCATAGTTTTAGTTAATCTTATTCAGTAAAATAAAATAATTGACATCCAGATTGGTACTGAAATTGCAAGAGAGAACACTAAATGTGCCGAGGAACAAAATGTGTAGGGGAAGTTTCTTGTAATGTTATTAATTATAATTAATAAAAATAAAGAAATGGGGATTAGAGTGGATCCTTTTATTAAGAATTTACTTATAAACAAAGAATTAAATTCTTTGTCCAATTTATAGATTATAGCATTTATTGTTTTTGTAGAGCGGGATTGAGCTTTCCAGAAAAAAGAGGGAATTAAAATAATAGTTATTGTTATAATAATTCAATTTACCTGAATGTTAAGTATTGCAGTTGGGTCAAATATTGAGAATAATCTCGTTATCATTTAAAACTTAATTTATGTTTTATGTTTAAAATTGAGTGATAGGTAGATTGTTGGGTTGAGAAGTAAATAATTGAAGAAATGGAAATGAGAGAAACTAAAGTGAGGATACATAATAAAGTTCATGGTAATGGGGATATTTGGGGGATAAAGAAATATAAAAAAATTATTATTTTGACTTGACAGTTCAATGTTATTCTATTAACTAATTTCTTATTTAGGGTAATTGCGTGTACCATTAATTGGTTTAAGAGACCATTACTTGCTTTTCAGTCACTAAATAAATTAAAGTTCTTAATTCATGACATGAAGTATTTTATAGGTACAATATCTACTACAATAGGTATAAAGGAGTGGTTTGCTCCACAAATTTCTGAGCATTGACCAAAGAATCTTCCTGTTCGATTTGAAAACAAAGATATTTGATTCAAGCGTCCAGGTGTTGCGTCCATTTTTAATCCTATTGCAGGAATTGTTCATGAGTGTAAAACGTCATGGGAAGATGTCACTAGTCGTACTTGACAGTTTAAGGGTACTGGAGTGGAATTATCTACTTCTAATAAACGTAAAGTACTAGTTGGATTTAAGTATGAGTCAAATTCAATAGAGTTAAAGTCATTATATTCATAACTTCAGTATCATTGATGTCCTAGAATTTTAATTGTTAAAATAGGATTATATAATTCATCTATTAAATATAATAAATGGAGAGATGGGAGGGCAATAAATCTTAGAATAATTGTAGGAACTAAAGTTCAAATGAGTTCAATTATTTGATTTTCTAGGATATTATTACTGTAAAAATAGTTTTTTACCATTTTAGTTATTAAAAAAAATACTAAGGACAAAATAGTTGAAATAATTAATATTCTATAATCATGAAATAAAATTAATTGTTCTATAATAGGGGAGGCATTATCATAAAGTGAAATTTTTAATCAGTCAATTTCTAAAGGAAATATGATTCATAATTAAATTTTAAATTTAACACATTAATTCTGTCACAATAGATTATTTTACCAAAATAGAAGGAATCTCTGAGTATCTATGTTCAATGGGAGGAAAGTTTTGTATTCATTCAATTCTTATAAAATTTGCATTAAATAGTACAGTACGTTTATAATATAAAGATTCTCAAATAATAATAATAAATAAAATTACAGAAATTAAAGAAATTATAGACCCTAATGAAGAAATAATGTTTCAGAATGTCAGTAAATCTGGGTAATTTGAGTAACGACGGGGTATTCCTATTAATCCTAGGAAATGTTGGGGGAAGAATGTTAAGTTTACTCCGATGAAAGTGCTTAAAAATTGCGATTTTAGTAAAGTTTTATTTATAACTACCCCACTTATTAGTGGGTATCAATTGATGAATCTAGCAATAATTGCAAATACAGCTCCTATAGATAGTACATAATGAAAATGAGCAACAACATAGTAAGTGTCGTGTAAGATAATATCAATTGAAGAATTTGCTAGGATTACTCCAGTTAATCCTCCAAGAGTAAACAAAAAAATAAAACCTAAAGATCAAATAATTCTAGGAGAAAATGATATTTTTATCCCGTAAATAGTAGCAAGTCAGCTAAAGATTTTAATTCCAGTAGGGACCGCGATGATTATTGTTGCTGAAGTAAAGTAAGCTCGAGAATCAACATCTATTCCTACTGTAAATATGTGATGAGCTCAAACAATAAATCCTAGAACTCCAACTGCTATTATTGCGTAGATTATACCTAATGTTCCGAAAGCTGAGATTTTTCCTCTTTCTTGTGTGGTAATATGAGAGATTAAACCAAATCCGGGGAGGATAAGGATATATACTTCTGGGTGTCCAAAAAATCAGAATAAGTGTTGATATAAAATTGGGTCTCCTCCTCCGGCAGGATCAAAAAATGAAGTATTTAGATTACGGTCAGTTAAAAGTATTGTGATGGCTCCAGCTAGAACTGGCAATGCCAGAAGTAGAAGTACTGCTGTAATTAGAACAGATCAGACGAAAAGAGGTATTTTTTCTAGAGTACATATACACGTTCGTATATTAATAATTGTTGTAATGAAATTAATAGCACCAAGAATTGAAGAAATGCCAGCCAAGTGAAGTGAAAAAATAGCTATGTCTACTGAGTAACCTCTGTGAAATACAGAATTTGAAAGAGGGGGATAAACTGTTCATCCTGTCCCTACTCCTTGATCGATTAAACTACTTATGATGAGTAAGTATAAGGAAGGGATTAAGAGCCAGAAACTTAAGTTGTTAAGGCGAGGGAAAGCTATGTCAGGGGCTCCGATTATTAAGGGAATTAATCAGTTTCCAAAGCCACCAATTAAAATAGGTATAGTTATAAAAAAAATTATAATAAAAGCGTGTGCAGTAACAATAGTATTATAAATCTGATCATTTAATAGAAGGGGGGAAGATTGACTTAGTTCAAGTCGAATAATTATTCTCAAAGATAGTCCAATTAATCCTGACCAGATTCCGAATATGAAGTACAGGATACCAATTGTCCTATGATTTGTTCTTGTTAGTCATATCATAGTTATCAATAAGGTAAAATGGCTGACAAAAGCTGGGAACTGTAAATTCTTGTATAAACAAAATGTTTTTTTATCAGATTTTTTATTCAACTATGATTTTAAATTGCAAGTTTAAAGGTAACTATTAGTTAAAAATCTTCAAAGCCTAAATTATTAATTTTAGCTTTGAAGGCTACTAGTTTGTGCTTAACTTAAGACTTTAAGTTAGTACAACAAACATTAATGGACTTAGGCAGTTAAATAGTACAAATAAATAATATTTTAAAGATGTTTTTCAAGTTATGCGTGACTTTAAGTCTCTAGAAGACAAGACTAATAGGGTTAGTGTTATTTTTATATAGAAAAATAAGGTAATCACGGACAGGATGATTCTAAAAAATACTAGAGTTGGTATTAAACTACTGATTTTTTTAATAATTAGTCATTTGGGCATGAATCCTAGGAAGGGGGGGAGCCCTCCAAGAGATATTATTAGGCTGAAAAATAAAAGCTTATTTGTGTAAGTTATTGAATTAATTTGGACCACTCATTTAATTTTGAAGGTCTTCACAAAATTGATTGTCAAAAAATTTATTATGGTGTAAGAAAAGAAGAAAATTACAAACATTAAAATTGATTGTATTATACATAAAATTATTCATCCAATATTATTAATTGAAGAGGAGACAAGTAGTTTATGGACGGAAGCTTGAGTGATACCTCCAATGCTTCCCATGAAGATGTTAGTGAAAGAAATTCATGTGCAAATTCTAAACCACGAAGAAAATAAGATAACTATTGGGACTAATTTTTGCATAGTTAAAAATATAAATAATCTTGAGGGATTAAATTTTCTTACAACAGAGGGGGTTCAGGAATGGAGGGGGGCCATTCCTCTTTTCAGCATTAATGCTAGGGGGGGGGCCCACGCATTAATAGATGAAATTTCGTTGTAAAAAATCATATTTACATTAATAACAAACAAAAACATTAGTGATCCAATAGCTTGAATTATAAAATACCTTATAGTTCTTTCAGTGTTCATAATTGTTTTTTCCTTGAGCAATATAAAAATAAAACTGAGGAGGTTCAGTTCTATTCCTATCCAGATTATAACTCAAGAAGATGCTGATAAAGAAAAGATGATAGATAGGAAGAATAAAGGTAAAATGATAAACTTATTTATTTTAATTAGAAAAAAAGGTGTACTTATAATTGAATTATGAATCCAATAGCTTTTTTAGCTTATTTTTCTGTGCTTGAGTGTAATAATATGAATTTTTGGTATTCAAGATTAAAATTAAGAGTTTTGAAGTACAAGAAGAGTTTTTAAAAAAAACATGATTTATTACATCAAAATAATCCTTTATCAGGCATCTCCTT